TTCTTCCTGGGTCGATGCCCGAGCGGTTAATGGGGACGGACTGTAAATTCGTTGGCGACATGTCTACGCTGGTTCAAATCCAGCTCGGCCCAAAAAATCACCGCTCCATGAGTATAATATAACCAATTTGTCCTACAGAAAAGAAATGCTTGATCTGCAGAAATGAAGGAAAAGGGTCAATTTTTTGCTCTATTTATATTTTTTTCTCATCTCATTGAAAGGTTGATTATCCACTTTTAACAATAAAAAAAAAAGAATCACTAGTTACTAATAATCCGCGGCACTCTCGCTAAAGCCCGTGTTTATGTGGATATGATATCACTATATCATTCGTGTATCTGTTACGTTACAACATGACAATTCTTATGAAACCATAAGAATATGTATGCTATACACCTTGCTGGGATTGTAGTTCAATTGGTCAGAGCACCGCCCTGTCAAGGCGGAAGCTGCGGGTTCGAGCCCCGTCAGTCCCGAACTAGGATCCGATGAATTTCTCAATTCATTTCTCTATTTTTCGCGAAAGGGAAGAGGGGGAGCCGAATCGAATCCCCGGTGCGGGGAGGGTCATTTTTTTTCTTTTGTTTCGCATTTATCATCAGATAAATATGGGAATTTCCATTTCTTTTCCGAGTTCTTTCCCTAGTACTGATTGATAAGGGAGAGACATATGTCGATTGGTACAATCGGTAGTATTGCTATATTCAGTATTTTTTGTTCAAATATTTGATTTTGTATACTAAATCCTTTATTTTTCCATCTCACTTATACTGTTTGTATCTGTGTATGACCCAGACAATACCAGTCATATGATACCTCATAATTTTATGTACATAATTCTATGTATATGTATGTATTAAGTAGGGAAGTTGTATAAAGAAGATAGCTAATAGGTTATGTTATAGAAAAGAAAAAGTGGAAAAAGGGTATGAAAATCTAATGATTGATTTAAAAAAAAAAAAAAAAAAAAAAAAATATTTTTTATTTAATACATTACCATATAAAAAAAAAAGAAATTACTTTACTTTATTTTTTTTATTGTATTTACTTTTAATTATTGATTTGTTTCGAATGTGTAGAAGAAACGTACTGCTTGATAAGGGAGAGACATATGTCGATTGGTACAATCGGTAGTATTGCTATATTCAGTATTTTTTGTTCAAATATTTGATTTTGTATACTAAATCCTTTATTTTTCCATCTCACTTATACTGTTTGTATCTGTGTATGACCCAGACAATACCAGTCATATGATACCTCATAATTTTATGTACATAATTCTATGTATATGTATGTATTAAGTAGGGAAGTTGTATAAAGAAGATAGCTAATAGGTTATGTTATAGAAAAGAAAAAGTGGAAAAAGGGTATGAAAATCTAATGATTGATGTGTATTTCTGATCAAATCAAAAATGATATTTTTGATTTAGTATGATAAAAGATCTTTCCTTTCTATGTTATACTACTACTATATTATTGAATTTTCGACGATGAATTGATTTGATAGATCAGAAATTGTTATTCATAATATTGATCTGATTCAGTATCATCGGGATGCAATTAATCCCGTTGAATTTGCAGGAGTCAAATTTATCATCTCTATGGGATTAGATCCCGAGTTATTGCGAAACAAAAGAAGATTAGATTATGGAAGTAAATATTCTCGCACTTATTGCTACTGCACTGTTCATTCTAGTTCCTACTGCTTTTTTACTTATCATCTATGTAAAAACAGTCAGCCAAAATGATTAATTTGAATGAAGAGCTTGATTCACTAAAATAGAATATTTAGGAAAAATTAGGTTGGAAAAAATCGCCTATCATGCATGGTAATCATTCATTACTGTATTCCAGTACAATTTGGAAGACATTTTTCTTTTTTTATTTTTTAGGGCTTCGCAAAATGATCAATAAAGAATTGATACGATTCGATTGAGCAATTAGTAGTGCCCAGCCCTAGAGTCCACTCCTTCCCCATACTACAAGTGAAAGGGAAAATGTAAAGACTACCATTAAAGCAGCCCAAGCAAGACTTACTATATCCATGTGAATTATGTCCTCTATTTCTATGAAGGAATTATTCTATTATTGATTAATAATCATAGCGGAATCAATGGCGCAGAGTCAAAATAGGTAAGACTATTTATTGATGAACCAATTCAATGAATACACTCGTAACAAGTTTCTATATTTTAGGGTTCTCTTTTAATATAAGAGATCTTGTTATTATAGTCTTTCGTATAATCTCTTCTTCAATTCTAGTAGCAAAAACAGAGTGTCCCTTAGGAACCTTTGGATACCGAGATTTCCGACCTTAGTTCTGAATCCCGGAATTGACTCTCACCATTTATTTGATTTTTCAATTGAATCAAATAAATGGTGAGAGTCAATCATTAAATTAATAAATGAGAGTTGCTTCATCCCTATTGATACCGATTTGGGCTACACCTAAATTTTGAGAAAAAAAAATGACAGTCTTTTAGAAAACCTACGCCATGGG